TTGCGGTGACTGTGTTCTACGAATCATAAGGATATTGGTACTTTATATTTGTTATTAGCTTTGTGATCTGGTTTGATTGGGTTGGCTTTAAGGCTTTTAATTCGGGCTGAGTTGGGGCAGCCAGGAAGATTGTTGGGGGACGATCAGTTATATAATGTAATTGTGACAGCGCATGCTTTCATAATAATTTTCTTTTTGGTCATGCCTATGATGATTGGGGGTTTTGGAAATTGACTTATTCCATTAATGATTGGGGCCCCTGATATGGCTTTTCCTCGATTAAATAACTTAAGCTTTTGATTACTTGTGCCAGCTTTATTCTTGTTGTTGAGGTCTTCCTTGGTAGAAAGTGGGGTTGGGACTGGTTGGACTGTTTACCCGCCGTTATCTGGGAATGTTGCCCATTCTGGGGCTTCGGTAGATTTGGCTATTTTTTCTTTACATCTTGCTGGTGCTTCTTCTATTTTAGGGGCCATTAATTTTATTTCTACCGTTGGAAATATGCGATCTCCTGGGTTAGTTGCTGAGCGAATTCCTTTATTTGTATGAGCTGTTGCTGTAACAGCAGTATTGTTAGTCGCAGCGTTACCTGTTCTGGCTGGTGCTATTACGATGTTGCTTACAGATCGTAATATTAATACATCTTTTTTTGATCCTGTGGGGGGAGGGGATCCAATTTTGTATATACACCTTTTTTGGTTTTTTGGGCATCCTGAAGTTTATATTTTAATTTTGCCTGGGTTTGGTATGATTTCGCATATTGTTATACATTATGCTGGGAAAAAGCAGGTGTTTGGGTATTTAGGGATAGTGTATGCTATTGTTTCTATTGGGGTTTTAGGGTTTATTGTCTGGGCTCATCACATGTTTACTGTTGGAATGGACGTAGATACTCGAGCATATTTTACTGCTGCCACTATAATTATTGCTGTCCCAACGGGGATTAAAGTTTTTAGGTGGTTGGCTACTATTCATGGGTTTGTGAGGAAGACTGAGCCCCCTATCTTGTGGGCTCTGGGGTTCATTTTTCTGTTCACTGTAGGTGGGTTGACTGGGATTGTATTATCTAATTCTTCTTTGGATATTGTTTTACATGACACTTACTATGTAGTGGCTCATTTTCATTATGTGTTGAGGATGGGGGCTGTTTTTGCGTTATTTGGGGCCTTTAGCTACTGATATCCTTTAATTTCTGGGGTGACTTTTCATGTTGTTTGAAGGAAAGTTCATTTTATTTTAATGTTTGTAGGTGTAAATTTAACTTTTTTTCCACAGCACTTTTTAGGATTAGCGGGTATACCTCGACGGTATTCTGATTATCCAGATAGATTTGCTAAGTGGAATGTGGTGTCTTCTTGGGGTTCTTTGGTTTCTTTTGTCTCTGTATTATTATTTATATTTATACTATTTGAGTCATTTGTTTCTCAGCGATCTGTTGTATGGGGGAGGGCATTAAGAACTTCGTTTGAGTGACAGGATGGTGTTTTTCCGGCGTCATTTCATTCGAATGGTCAAACGGCTAAGGTTGTATTATTAGGTTAGTGGTCAGAATGGTTGTTTGAGCTTAAGCTAAAATGTTACGTAGTCCTTTTCATTTAGTTGAATTCAGTCCATGGCCCTTTACTGCGGCAAGAGGGGCATTGTTTTTGACTGTTGGTTTGGTTAGTTGATTTCATGGAAAAGGTATCGGTTTAATATTAGTGGGGGTTGTAGTAATTGTTTTAACTATAGTGCAATGGTGGCGTGATGTGGTTCGTGAGGGGACCTATCAAGGTTTTCATACTAGTTGAGTTGGTAGAAATCTTCGTTGGGGTATAGTTTTATTTATTTTTTCTGAAGTGTGTTTTTTTTTTGCTTTTTTTTGGGGGTTTTTTCATAGAAGTCTTGTTCCAGCTGTTGAGTTAGGTTGTGTTTGGCCTCCTGTTGGCGTTTTACCTTTGAATCCATTTAAAGTTCCATTACTTAACACAGCTGTATTGTTAGGTTCAGGGGTAAGAGTTACTTGGGCTCATCATGGGTTAATAAGTGGAAGGCGTGAAGAAGCTTTGTATGGGTTAACATTAACGGTTTTTCTTGGTTTATATTTTACGGTTCTTCAGTGGGGAGAGTATCAGGAGGCTTCTTTTAGGGTGGCAGATGGGGTGTATGGTTCTACTTTTTTTGTGATAACTGGGTTTCATGGATTACATGTATTGATCGGTAGGGTTTTTTTAGTTGTATGTACGGTTCGGTGTTATTTGCATCATTTTTCTGTTTCCCATCATTTTGGGTTTGAGGCTGCTGCTTGGTATTGGCATTTTGTGGATGTTGTGTGAATTTTTTTGTATTTATGTATTTATTGGTGAGGTTCTTAGGTGTTATTAAGTTAGGATAGGTGTGGGCGGTTAAGGGTGTTTGAATGTTAATGGATATTTTTTCGTCTTTGGATGCTGGACTGAATTTTGATTTTGGGGTTTCTTGGCTTGTTTGATTGAGTGGGTTTATTGGGTTATTATTAGTTTGTGTGGTTCAGTTTTGGGTAGGGGTTTCTGCTTTGAGGGCCAATTTTTTTTTATTGAGTGATTTGGTTTTTGGGTTGGTGAAAACGTGTTCTGGTAAATTTTTTGGTGGGTTTGCTTTAGGTCAGGTTTCGCTTTTTACGGTTATTTTTTTTATTAACATTTGCGGGATGGTGCCTGATGTTTTTAGTCCAACTAGACATTTGTCTTTAACTTTTGTGATGGCTGTAACAGTATGATTTACTTTGATTTTTAGGGGTTGGTATTCCTCTTGGAAGCATAGTGCTGGTCAGTTGGTTCCTACAGGAAGGCCAATTGGGTTGGTGCCATTGCTTGTATTAATTGAAAGGATTAGGATTTTAATTCGTCCTATTACTTTGGGGGTTCGATTAGCTGCAAATATCACTATAGGGCATTTAATATTACATGTTATTGGGGGATACGTGGCGGGGTTTTTTTGTCAGGCGAGATTGGTAGGGGTGTTATTTGGAAGGGTAGTAATATGGGGGTATGTAATTTTTGAGTTTGCTGTTAGGTTTCTGCAAGCCTATGTGTTTGTTTTGTTGGTTGGGCTCTATTCTTCTGATCATCCATTGGTACATGTACATTAATTAAGAGAATTAGTTAAATTATAACTTGAGCTTGTCGAGCTTAGATTGCCTAGAATAGGTATTCTTTTGTGCCCCAGTTAAGTCCTATATCTTGAGTTTTGGTTTTCGGATTTTTATTGGTTTGTGTAATTATATTTATACTTAGTGTTTGGTGGGGGGTTATTAGTGAGTATAAAATCATGTGTGGAAAAGATAAGGGGGGTGTAGACGTAAGGTATATTAGTAGATTTAATATAAAGTGGAGATTCGGGAAGAAGGTTGGGTCAGGTTGAGAGAAGTAAAATTATTAGGGTGTGGTTTTTTCCTGTTGTGGGTGTTGGGGTTATTGGGGTTTTGATTGGGAGTGTTTGTTTAATATCTCAGCGAAAGAGACTTTTTGGGATTTTATTAAGGATGGAGGTTTTTACTTTGGGGATTTATATTATGATTTTTAGTGTAGTTTACTTTAAAAGAATATTGAGAAGTGTGTGTTTGGTGTTTTTAGCCTTTGGGGTGTGTGAAGCAGCGTTGGGATTGAGAGTGTTGGTCTCATTAGTACGTGTAACTGGAAGTGATTACGTTGGTGGGTTAGTATCGGGGCATTTTTAGTTTATTGGTAATTGGTGGTTTTGTTGCTGTGGTTAGTAGAATTAGGCTGGAAGTATTTTGGTGAAGGTTCATTTGGGTCTGTGCGGTTACGTTTGTATTAAATCTTGAAACCTGGTTTAGCTCACTTGGAGTGGTGGGTTGTTGAGGAGATTTATTGGTAGTAGATAATTTTTCTTCTGGGCTTGTGTCTTTGACTATTTTAATTTCTGGGCTAAGAGCATTGGCTAGTGTGCGTGATATCCAAAAGGGTGGTAATAAGGTTAGTAGGTTTGTTTTCTGTCTCTTAGTTTTAACTTTAGTGCTTGTTTTTTGTTTTAGGGCTAGGTCTTTATTTGTTTTTTATATTTTATTTGAGTTCAGGCTTATTCCGATTTTATTAATTATTTTAGGGTGGGGGTATCAGCCTGAGCGGTTGCAAGCAGGTAAGTATATAATATTATATACTGTCAGTGCTTCTCTTCCGTTATTAGTATTAATTGTTTTAATTATAAGTGAAGGGGGATCTGTTTTTTGGGGGTTAGATTGTGGGGGGCTGGGTTATAGGTGATTAGTGAGTGTTTGTAGTTCTTTAGCTTTTTTAGTGAAGTTACCTATTTATGGGTTCCATTTATGACTTCCAAAGGCTCATGTTGAGGCACCTGTGGCTGGGTCTATAATTTTAGCTGGCGTTTTATTGAAGTTAGGGGGTTATGGCTTGATTCGGTTTTTTTGTGCTTTAGGCTTATCTAGGTCTTTGTTTATCTCTGTGGTATTTTGTCTTAGGCTTGGTGGTGGGGTAATTGCCAGGGTGGTTTGTTTTGTTCAAAGCGATGTGAAGGCATTGGTGGCTTATTCTTCTGTTGGGCATATGAGCTTAGTTTTGGGGGGGGTATATTCAAATACTGATTGGGGGTGGTTAGGTTGTTTAATTATAATGATTGCTCATGGTTTGTGCTCTTCTGGGATATTTTTTTTGGCTAGTGAGACTTATAAGTGTTACCATACTCGAAGATTATATCTGGTTAAAGGAGGATTAGTTATGGTTCCGGGGATTGCTTTGTGTTGGTTTTTAATATGTGCTATTAATATAGCTGCTCCGCCCTCTTTGAATTTATGGAGGGAGTTAATGTTAGGGGTTTCTATTTTAAGCTATTCTCTTGTTTTTGCTTTTTTTACGGGAGTTATAACTTTTCTGAGCGGTTTGTACTCTTGGTATGTATATTCAGCCACTCAACATGGACAGTGCCCTTCTTGGGTGCGGGGTGGGGTTATGTTAGAGGAGTTTGTTAATTATTTGGTGTGTTTTATGGTGGTAGCACCTCTTTGGGCAATAAGAATATTTTTAATAAGATTTTTTTAGGTTAATAATATTTTATATTACTATAAATTATTTTTATATTTTTATGTTGAGTATAGGGTTAGAGATAAGGGCGTAATGCCCCACTCTTTGGTTTACATAATTTAACTCTTACAACTATAGTAAATAAGAGTACGCAAGCTAAAAAAATTACACATCTAATACCATTAGTGGAATATAAGAAATTTAAGGCTTGGGTAGTATCATTAATTCTCATTATAAGACTTGGATTGGTTTGGTAGTTTAAAGTAGAGTTATGGTTTTTAAGACTAAAGATGATAAGCGTAGTTAAAATAATTGGTATTAATTGGTTGTTTATGGAGAAAGTTATGTTGGGGGTTAAAGATGCAATGTAGGCAAATATAACAAGTATTCCACCGATGAAAATAAAGAAAAGCATGTAGGCATATCATGGGCTTATTGTGGCAACAATAGTGCAGCTAAGAAAGGCTAAAAGAAGTACTATTATACCTAATGATAGTGGGTATATTGGGAGGGTTATTGTAAGTACTGAGTAAATTCAAATAGTTGATAGTGCAAGTAGTGTAATAACAGTAGTTTTGCTAAAGTTATGCTGACCGATTTGGGCTTCCTGCTTGGAAGGCAGTTGTACTTGTATACTATCAGCATTCTGAGTTAGGAATATTAGTGTGGTTAGGTGGCCATAATAAACATAAGTGGGGTGGACGCGAGTAGGATGGTTAACCTTACTGGAAGAAAAGATTTTCAGGCCATTGCTATTAGTAGGTCGTATCGATATCGAGGGAGAGTAGCTCGCGCCCAAAGGAATACGATTGCTGTTGGGGTTGATATGAGTAGGGTGCCCGTTAGTATGCAGGCAGTAAGAAGCCTTATTATTAGGATGTTTCTGTATTCTGCCATGAAAAGAAAGGCAAAGCCTGCTCCGCCGTACTCGATGTTAAATCCAGAGACTAATTCTGATTCTCCCTCGGCAAAATCGAAAGGAGTTCGGTTTGTTTCTGCTAAAATTACTACAATTCATATAATAGCTAATGGTATGGAAAGAGCAATGGTGGGTACAGAGAAATTTACTAGGCGAATTCTTACTATATCTATTTGTGATATTAAGAATAGGTAAAAGATAATAATTAAGGTTATTGTGACTTCATATGAAATGGTTTGGGCTATAGCTCGAATAGCCCCCAATAAGGCATACTTGGAGTTTGAGGCTCAGCCTGCTATTAGGGTTGTGTAGACAGTTAGAGAGGAGATACATAAAAATAAAAGTATTCCTAAAACCATTTGAGAAGAAAGTATAAAAGATGGAAATAATTGTCATAGTCTGAGTGCTAAAATTAATATAACAGTTGGTGTTAAAATAAATGGTAAGTTATTTGAGGAAGTTGGTATTACTCATTCTTTTACAAAGAGCTTTAAAGCATCTGCTAATGGTTGCGGAATTCCAATAATCCCAACTTTATTTGGGCCTTTTCGGATTTGAAAGTAACCTAAAGCTTTGCGTTCGAGGAGGGTGAAGAATGCTACGCCCAGTAGGATTAATAGATATGTAATAACTGTAGAAATTATATGTGGAATGATTTAGTGAAGAGAGGTGTCTCCATGATCAGAGCTTAAATCTGAGGCACTTTTCTGCCACTTCACTTCAAAAAGGGTTAGGAGCCTTCGACTCGGTGTAAGCGAGCTGTAATTTATATACTACTTTTTGGTAGTTGGTGGTACAGGGGAGTATCGGGGTGCTTGGTCCATAATCTACCTCATCAGAGTAGTCCGTTCTTCCGGCGCGATACTTGTATTGTAATTATGTCCTGGCAATTGCTTTGGTAAAGTTGCAGTTTACAGTAATGTGAATTATATACTACAAGACAAGAGGGTTGGGAGCGGAGTCTTTGGCTCCATTTAATGGTTCAAATCCATTTGTGACAAATCACTAGTTCCCAGCTTTATATAAAAATTCTGTTTTAAGTAAAAATTATAGTATTTCGCGAACAAAATATTTGTAATGGGCCGTAGGTTTAGATTTTTAGGGGGGGGAGGGTGTTAGGACAGGCAGAAAAATTTTGAAGGTGAAAGTACGTTGGATATATACTACCGGTGTTGAGTGTGGGTATGCAAGGGTGTTGCAGTACTGTAATGAAACTTGTTGGGCTTTCTGGGGTTCCTAAAGCCCCTCTATTGTGTTCTGTTTTTTTATTTGTTATTAGGATAATACTATGAATATTTGGGATTTATGGAGTTGTGGGAAGTGGGGGTAATAGATTTATAATTGAATGGCAGATTCTTTATTTGTGTGGGGTTGATTGGACCTTACCAATTGTGGTTGATTATATCAGAATTGTATTTTCTTGTTTTGTTTGTTTAATTTCTGGTTCAGTTTCTTTGTTTAGAATATCTTATATAGAAGGAGAAGTATTCTTGCGACGATTTATGTTGCTTATTATAGCTTTTGTTGGGTCAATGAACTTGCTTATTTTTATTCCTAGATTAGTTACGATTCTTTTAGGTTGGGATGGTCTAGGAATTGTATCTTTTGCTTTAGTTATTTTTTATCAAAATAAGAAATCTTTAGCAGCCGGGATGTTGACTGTTTTAGTCAATCGTATTGGGGATGCTTTGCTGATTTTGTGTATTTGCTTTTTGATTAACTGGGGAGAGTGATCTATTGGCTATGGGCTTTTTGGAAATTTTAGTATATTAATTTGTTGCTTAGTGGTTTTTGGTAGGATGACAAAGAGGGCTCAGATTCCATTTTCTGCTTGGTTACCGGCAGCAATAGCTGCTCCTACTCCAGTGTCAGCTTTAGTACACTCTTCTACTTTAGTGACAGCGGGGGTTTATTTGGTAATTCGATTTTATAGATCTTTAGTCGAGAGTCCGGAGATTTTATGATTACTTAGAAAAGTGGGGGGTTTAACGCTGTTAATAGCAGGATTAAGGGCTTGTTTTGAAGTGGATTTAAAGAAAATTATTGCTTTATCTACATTAAGACAGCTTGGTCTTATAATACTTGCTGTCGGTATTGGTTATCCTGTTATTGCTGTTTTTCATCTTTTTACTCATGCATTATTCAAAGCTTTGTTGTTTTTGTGTGCAGGGTCTATTATTCATTCTACTCTGGATACTCAGGATGGTCGTATTTTAGGTAGAGTTAGTCAGTTATTACCATTTAGGAGTGGGTGTTTAGTGTTAAGGAGAGTGGTGTTGTGTGGAATACCCTTTCTCAGTGGATTTTATTCTAAGGATTTAATTTTAGAGGGGGTTTTTAGAAGTTTTGTAGGTAGTTTTGAGGTGTTTGTGTTATTAATGGGGGCTGGTCTTAGATTGGTGTATAGTTTGCGAATCTGTTTAGTTGGAGTATTTGGACAAAATTATGGTAGTTCTTTATCCTCTTTTGGAGTTGAGAGTGGATATGTAATTATTTCTATTATGTTTTTGGGTTTTGGGGCGATTATTGGTGGATGATTTTTACAACTGGTTTGGGTGGCTGCAAGTGGGTTTGATTTAGTTGGTATACTTGGAAAAGTAATAATTGGATTTGTTACATTTTTTGGGTTAATATACTTGTTAGTTAAATTATTAACAATGAGAAAGGTTAGTAAAAAGTTGGTGAGAAGACTTAGTTGGTTTTTATCTAGGATGTGGTTTATGGGTTTGGTGTCTGGGAGGTGAATAGCTGGTATGGGATTAAAAGGTGGTGTGTTAGCTCATTTATGTTTAGATTTGGGCTGAATAGAAATTTTAGGTGGGCAGGGTGCTTTTAAGTTTCTTGGAGGTGGGGTTAGGGTTTTTTATACAATACAGAAAGGTAGATTATTAGTGTTCTTACGAATCTTTTTAGTTCTTTTGGTTTTTACTCTAGGTTTCTTCTTTTCTTCTCTTTAGTTTATATTTATATTTTTTGAGAGAGGTATTGTGTGGTTATATAGATAATTTATTTTTAAGATTTAATACTTATATATATATATATATATTTTGAAAGAGAATAAATAGACTTTATAGTGGTGTATTTATTAGAGTGGAGAAGGGCGATGCCATCTTAACATTTTCAGTGTTATGATTTAAACTTAAACTACTTATCCTAGAAGATTATTTTTGATGGGGATGGAAGATTAGTAAATCTCAAACTTTGCTTGCTGCTGGGGAGGCTAAGAAGTAGCTGAAATAAATAGCAGAGAAGGTTTGGCCGACCCAAATAAATGGGTCTTCTACTGGTTGTTTACCAATTCAGGTTAGAATTAAAAAGACTCTTACGAAAAGTCAGAACAGGATCTGATTTAGTGGGTAGAATGTGTTAGAACGTATGATGTTTAGGTGAGTTAGGGGTATAAAAATTAACATTAAGATAGATATGACTAGAGCAATAACACCGCCTAATTTATTGGGGATAGAGCGTAAAATTGCGTAAGCAAATAAAAAATATCATTCTGGTTGAATGTGAACAGGAGTTCTTAAAGGGTTCGCTGGAATGAAGTTTTCTGGGTCAGTTAAAATGTTAGGTAGAAAAAGGCAAATAAGGGTTAATGTTACTAAGAGTGAAACAAAACCGACAATATCTTTTACCGTGTAGTAAATGTGGAATGGGATAAGGCTGGTGTTTGAAGAAATTCCTAGAGGATTGTTAGATCCTGTTTGGTGAAGAAATAAAAGATGGATTGCAGCCAGGGCTGCAATAGCGAATGGTAGGACGAAATGAAGAATAAAAAATCGATTCAAGGTTGCGTTAGACACTGAAAATCCTCCTCATAACCAATAAACTAAGGTTTTCCCGACGTAGGGGATTGCTGATAATAGATTTGTAATAACAGTGGCGCCTCAAAAGGACATTTGTCCTCATGGAAGAACATAACCTAGGAAGGCTGTTGCTATGGTTAAGAATAGAAGGATAATACCAATATTTCAAGTCTCTTTGGCCAAGTAAGAGCCGTAATATAGTCCTCGACCTGAGTGAAGGTAGATGCAAACAAAAAAAAATGATGCACCATTTGCGTGGATGGTTCGTATTAGTCAACCATAATTTACGTCTCGTGAAATGTGGGCAACTGAATAGAAGGCAAGATCTACGTTAGAGGTGTAGTGTATAGCAAGGAATAGTCCAGTGACAATTTGGGTTATTAAGCATAAGCCTAGTAAGGATCCGAAGTTTCACCATGTAGATAGGTTTGTCGGGGCTGGAAGATCATAAAGGGAGTTATTTAGTATTTTGATAACTGGATGTTGTTTTCGTGTTGGAATTTTGATTCAGGAAATTAGTGTGACTAAGTTTAAAACTCCCAAAGTTTTTGTTTTTTTTAAACTATTTCCTGTGTGGCGGTGCTCAGTAGGGTAGGTGAGATATAATCACTATCTATTAGGTAACAGCTAATTGCTTTATGCGAAGCTTCTTCCCTTTAATAGTAAGATTGGGTTATAATTATTTTGGTGAGTAAGGATTTAATCTTATTTATTGATCCTAAGTCAATGGTATTTTTATACTAACTCACTAAAGTGGGTGAAGAGTTAGTTTTATTATTAGTTAACTTAATGATGCTTGTTGTGCATTTCTTGGGGTCCTTTCGTACAATCAAGAAAACTTGTGAATAAAGGAGATAGAAACCAACCTAGCTTGCGCCGGTCTTAACTCAGCTCGTGTAAGGGTATAATAGTCGAACAGACTATCCTGTCATAGCGGTTGCACTTATATGGATATCCTTAAGCCAACATCGAGGTCGCAAACCCAACTTTCGATGTGTACTCTCAAGTTAGATTACGCTGTTATCCCCGGGGTAACTTCTTTTTGGTTCTTATTGAGCTTTCTATGCTTTTGTGCTGTTAATCGGAAGTTTGGTTGGTTCCGAGATTGCCCCAATCAAACCTTATGTTTGTTATGTTTTTAAGCATGTGAGTAACTAGAAAAGGTAAAGTTCCGCGGGGTCTTTTCGTCTTCCTTTGTTATTTAAGTCTTTTCACTCAAATGAAAAGTTTTTTTATTATGTAAGGTACAGATATCCCTAGTTTTGCCATTGACTGGCCTCCAATTAAAAGGCTATTTATTGCGCTACCTTAGCACGCTCACGCTAACGCGGCCGTTTAAGAAAGGTTCTCACTGGGCAGGCATTATCTTTTATAGGAGTAGACAAAAGACGATGTTTTTGGTAAACAGGCAGGGGATTTTATTGCCGAGTTCGCTTTACATAATTTGGTTTGGTAATAAAGATTGTGAATCAGTTTTATTAATATGTTTAATAATTAGGTTTGGTTAATACTAATAGGATGCCTGTTTGATAGTAAAGTTGTTTAATACTAGATTTCGCTTTAGTTAAAATTTTAGATTTAATGTTAGTATATCGAAATTTATTAGCTAGAACGCTATTTAGATGGCTGCTCTTAAGCCTACTTAAGAGGTTGGGTTGATAAGATATTTTAATTCCCCTTTTAGGCTAATCCTTAAAAGGTTGACGTTTATAGGTAGTTAAGAGTGTTTACTTACTATAAAGCAGTACTTTGATACTTTTTGCGAAAAACCAGTTATCTAGTCATATGTAAGGCTTGTTACTTCTACTAAAAGCTAATGTGTTAATTATGAAACATTAAGCTTTAGGGTTTAGTAGCTCATGGCTATTCGGGAAGGGTAAAAAATTAAGGTTTGTTGCTCCTCCATAATGCAAAAGGGACAAGTGATTATCTTTTCTGTGGTGGGCGAAGTTGAAAACCCTTGCGGTTATTGATGGTATGAAGTTATAAAATAATACTGTTTTATTTAAGAATTTTTCTTAAGGTTAATAGATTGGTTAATATATTAATGGGCGTACAAAGGGGAATGACCCGTACAAAGAGCTACAATCTTTTGCCTGAACTCGGCCACTTTGTTGGAGAATAAGGAGCTCTGGAGATTTACCTTGTTTTTGGTTTACAAGACCAATGCTTAATTAGCTTCTCAAAGCTATCCAGAAGTGATAACTGTAGTCGAGTTAAAAGCTCGGTGCCTAATTCTCGGCCATCATGGATTTTGTATATATAGGGGCAATTTCCATTACTCCTACTATGTTACGACTTATCCGACTTTACTGTCGGAGTGACGGGCGATTTGTACGCGCTTTAGTTCTTGTTCAGGTCTACTTGGTGCGTTGACCTTACTTTCAAGTCCTCTTTCATCTAATTTTAAAGGTTAGATTTCAGTAGTTTTGGCTATTTGTATCCCATGAGGCGGCTCTTCATTGGCTGTATGTCACCTGAATTGTTAGGGTTGTAGTCCTAAATTGCTTCCTTTAATATCTTTTTTGAGCAAGCTTAAACGGCCATACACAAGCTGTGATACAAGAAGAGCTTGGGTGTATCGTGGATTATCGATTTAAGTCACAGGATCCCCTGATGAGGAGTAAAGCACCGCCACATTGTTTGAGTTTTAAACTTTCGTTTGTAGTATTCTTTTGTAGGTTAGGCCACACAGTAGTCGGGTATCTAATCCGAGTTCTGAGGTTGTGGTTTGTGAGGATAAGGATAAATAGGACTTGATCGGGTGTATTTATAATATACTTTTTACATTAAAAGTTGGTCTTGAAGTCCTTATTAGAATTATCCTAAGTTCGTTGAAAGTTAACTTGGGGTAGAGGTATAACCGCGACTGCTGGCACCACTTTTGCCATCCCTTTAATATTTATTTCTATGGCTTAGTTGCCTAACTATTATAATATAAGACATTGGTGTTGTGGGATGAACCTTAGACTAGATTAGGAGTCTTGGGTTATTATACTTGGTACTTAACCTTTTAAAGATTAATTACTAGTGTTGACCCTGGGTACACAATATGCCTGAGCTACCATATGTAGTTAAATAAATAAAGCTAATTGTGTACGTCAATGAAATACTTTAAAGCAAGGGTATAGGTATACCTGTTTTTGGGCCGAAACCATAATACTTTGTAGTTTCTTGCTTGGTTAAGTAAGGATTGATTGTTGAGTATCAATTAAAGCTTTGAAGGCTATTAGTTTTTTTAACTTAAATCCCTGTGTTTTACCAAAATAACAGGAAGAGTGAAATCTATTTCTGGGTTATGAGCCCAACAGCTTGGTGTTAGCTTATCCTGTCTTAAAAATAGAACATAACAATAGATAGAGGGAGAGTTTGGGATAGGAGAAATATAATTGATGACTTTGAAGTTATTTTAAGTTTGGAGAAATGTCTTTTATTAATGGCTAGGAGTGGAGAGAAGGTAAGAGACAGATAGTAAAKTAGGCTTATTATAGCACCTAAAATTAGGCTGAGAATAATAATTATTCTGGCCTCAGAAAAATATAGAACTAGTACCTTTATGATGAAGCCTACAAATGGTGGAAGGCCCCCAAGTGAGAGGATTGTAATGGCCAAGAGAAAGGAGTCATAAGGTTCTTTAATAGAAAATAGTTGTTTATGAAATTTTGTAGACTGGTTAGTTAAACAGATGTAGATGGAAGTATTTATTATAATATAAGTTATAAGGTAGGTCATTAGAATTGGGGTAAAACTAGTTACGCTGGCTAATATTCATCCAGTGTGTGCAATTGAGGAGTAGGTTAATAAGGATCGAATGTCTGTTTGGTTTAGCCCACCAATTCCTCCTCATAGTGCGCTGATTGCTGCGATAGGGAGAATTTTGGTCCTGAGTGCGGGATAGAGTGAGGAGATGGCGAAAATTGGAGCGATTTTTTGTCAAGTTAATAATAGGAAGGCGGGTAATAGGGATAGTCCAGCTATTACTGGTTGGAATCAGAAATGGAAGGGCGCAGCCCCTAGTTTTAAACACATTGCGATGGGTATCAGGATTTGGAGGTTATTCAGGAGAAGTGAAGTTGTTGCTGAGGCAATAAAAACTGTTGATCCTAGTGCTTGAGGTACTAAATATTTTGCTGCTGTTTCTGATTCATTAGTAGTTTCTTTAAGGTATATAAGTGGGATGAACCCTAGTATGTTGATTTCTAACCCTATCCAAGTTATTAATCAGTTTGAGGACGATAGGACTATACATGTACTTCTAATTATCAAGAATAAAAATAAAAATTTGTGAGGAGATTTCATTTAAACTTTGTCTGAGATGTCTGTAGAGGCTGGGCTGTTCTTAAGGGGATGGGATCCTGTGGAAGTTGGGGGGGGTGTATTGGTTGGTTGATTGTTTTCTAGGGGGTTGTCAGTAAGTAGTGGTTTAATATGAAGATTTTCTGGGATTCTATGAAGTATGCTTGGGAAGAGAATTATTAAGATGAGCCCAATAAAAGAAGTGATGGCCACTTTTTGGATTATTTTATGTTGGAGTAAAGCTACGATTTTGGATTTGTTAATCTTGATAACCAATGGTTGATTTTGGTAGCCAAATGCATTTGATATGCTCTTTTGACGTGAAAAGTCAATGTGCGTAGGTATAAACACTTAATTGGCATAGGAAAGTAAAAGGAGTCAAACCTCTTTTTACGTGGTTAGAAGCCATGTATTAGCTCAGCTACTTTCCTTTTTTTGGGGGGGTTAGTTTAAAAGGATAAGTGAGTCGAACACTTTCTTTTTGATTTCAAGGCAAAATAGTCTCCGAGGATCCTTTAGGGGGCTAGGTAGTTCCAGAGGTATAACCCAATGGTTGATTGCAAATCAAATCTTTTTTTTAAAGTATGGAGCTAGGTAGGTTGGTAGTATATTTATGATGACATGTTCAATTGATAACTTTTTGTTTATTAAAATTTTTAATAAATAAAGCGAATAAAAACTTTACAATGGGGGTGGGCGAAATAGTTTAAGGTAAAACAATAGGTTGTGGTTCTATAAATAGGGGTTACTTTTTCGTCAAAGGATTGGGAAGAGGGGAAAATCGATGGTAGAAGAGGTAATCTGGTTTAGATATAGATTCGTTTGAGTAGCCGACGAAATGGAAAAAGTGATTGTAAGGGTGTTTTTGTCTATATTATTGGGCTTTGTATTTTTATTAATTGGTTTATTTTTAGGGGTATCTTCGTCTGTAAGTAGTCGAGAGAAGTCAAGTCCGTTTGAGTGTGGTTTTGATCCAGTTGGGTCTTCTCGAGTTCCATTTTCTTTACGATTTTTTTTATTGGCTGTTATTTTTGTGGTTTTTGATGTGGAAATTGTTTTGTTGTTTCCTGTTGTTATGGTAGTGAGGAGTTGTTGAATATGGGTTGGTGGTTATTTGGCTTTATCTTTTTTTCTGGCGTTACTTTTTGGTGGGGTTGTTCATGAGTGGCGTGAGGGTTCGTTGGAATGGGAGGATTAGGGGTTAAGGTTGATTGGGTTGATCAATTGGAGGATGTAGAAGAAAAATGAGCTTTTGAGGTCAATTTGGGTTTCAGGATAGTTTTAGTGATTTGGGATTTGAGTTGGCATTTTTCCATGATCATGCCATGTTTATTCTTGTCTTGGTTTCGTCTTTCGTTGGGTATATAATAGTTTGTTTATTGAAGAGTGGATTGTCTTCTCGGTTTGTCGTGGAGGCTCAAAGATTAGAAGCTGCTTGGACTGTGGTTCCTGGGTTGTTATTGTTGGTTTTAGCTATTCCTTCTGTTCGATTGTTATATTTATTAGATGAAGTTGGTGGTCCTGTAGTTAGAATAAAGGCCATTGGTCATCAGTGGTATTGAAGTTATGAGTTTGGTGATGGGGTGGATCTTGTTAGGTTTGATTCTTATATAATAAGTGTAAGTGATATTGAGGATGGAGGTTATCGTCTTTTGGAGGTGGATAATCGATGTGTGTTGCCTTATAGGGTTGATAGGCGAGTTCTTGTAAGATCTGCTGATGTTATTCATGCTTGAGCTCTTCCTTCAGTTGGTGTAAAAGTTGATGCTATTCCTGGTCGAATTAATCAGTTAGGGATGCATTTAATGGGACCTGGTGTAATGTATGGGCAATGTAGTGAAATTTGTGGTGTGAACCATTCTTTTATACCGATTGCGTTGGAGAGGGTTTCTCCAACGGTATTTTATCATTGGTTGATTCATTAGGTGTGGTTGATGTAGTGTAGTTGGTATGT